CCCGCGGATACATAGAATTCAGAAGAATATGTAAGTGATTCATACACAGCATCTCGTTCTTTTATCAACGGTTCTACCAATTGATATGTTTCCATAAATAATTGAAATTCCATTTTTTGATCGGGATCTTCAATTTTTGGAAAGTTAGAAAGTTCTTCTGTCAAACCCTGATCAATAAACCTGCAAAATCCTTCCAATTGTATCTGATTAAACCCAGGTATTGTAAACATTCCCTCATTTTTATCCCGCAGCATTTTTATTTCATTTCCCATTTCTCGACAAATCCCATTACATTATTGGCTTAATCGAATTAGATAGATGAGCTAGCAATGATGGAATTTATAGTCTATTTACGGTTACGGAATAACATGAAATTTTCATGAAGTGGAATAGAATAACCCGGTTGAAGCGTAATGATTAGCCGGCCTACTTGAGTTTGAACTTGTTATATCTAAATAGAGAACAAGTTCACCCTCAGCTAAGAAGTTTTTGTACTTAAGAAAGAGAAGGCAAAGAATTTTTGACCTTCGGCGAAAAGGAATCTGCGTCCAAACTGAGTCTGCTTCTTCTTCGAAAGAGCTTAGAACCCTTAGAAAAGACAGTAGGGTGTTCTAAAAGTTCTTCCGAACGTGGAAGCAAAACTAGCTTTCAATCTCTTGTTCAGTTTGAAAGAAAGATTTGCGATGCGATACTTCAGAAGCCTCAACTGGATTCGCGGGGCCACTTGGGTAAGGAAGGACTGAACGTATTCCATAAATGGGCGGCCGGCTGAATCGACTTCGGCGAATTCTGAGATTAGCAGCTCGAAGAAGATTAGGAAAGTGCAGCCATTGTAAGCCCTAGTTTGAAGTCGTAGCAATCTAGCTTCTAAAGACATTATGGAAGATCGTCTCTCGTTTCAAATCCTGATTAGATAAAGTGTCCCATTCTTATTGCGTATAGCCTAATTAATCAACAATGGGTCGGGAACCTGCTGCCCCTGGCACTTGGCAGGATGGACAAGATCTTCACTAGGATTTGGATAAAGGAACTGACAATTTATCATGGATTCGAGATCGAGGACCTATTGTTTTTCCTCTTTGGTGATCTATTTTTCTACATATTCTTTGATCTATTCGTCAGCCAATTCTCAAAAATGGAGGTTCGTTTCCATTTTCCCTCTGGGGGTCATAATAAAAGAAAGAGTTAATGATAGACAGTAGGATAGACCAAATGAAATTCGGCGATCCAAAAGTTTTCGCAAGCGTTCTCGGTCAAAAAATGTGAATGAAATATCCCACTGAATTCAATTCCTTATCCCAACTTCTAAAAAAAAAAAAGAGATGCGCTAATGTATGGAATAAATAAATACACGACGTCATCTTTTATTCGAAAGGCTTCTTCAGCTTTACCCAATTATATGCTTGGCTATAATTCCCGGGAGTAAGTGCTATAGCCTGTTTCCAATACTCAGCCGCTTGATCGAACCAAGCCTCAGCAATTTCAGAATCTCCCTGTCGAATGGCCTGTTCTCCCCGGTCAGAATAGGTGGGTTAAGTCCTTCCCTTCGAACCGTACTTGAGAGTTTCCTACCTCATACGGCTCGGCAGTCAACTCTTTTGGTATCCGCTTTGAATCTACCCCATGGAATTTGAATAAGATTTCTCGTAGATCTATCCCATTTATCGGGTTAACCAAAAAAAGCTAATGACATGAGTTTCAAACTGAAATCTTGAATTTGGATTAAGAATCCGTTTTAGTTTTCTCTTTTATCCTACCCTCCTAAGAATAAAAGATAAGCATTTCCACTATCGTTAGAATTTTCTGAAAGGTAACTATCTCCGTTTCATCTCATATTCAAATTTATATAGAATTTTTGAAAAAGTCTTTCAAGGAAAGACGTACTATCTTTGGGATCTGATTCTACACCGCTGCTCAATACCTTAGTAGGCCGACTCTATTACAGAAGTGAATTCCTAACATTTATTGCACATCATGATAAGTAAGCAGTTATTATTGTATCTGTACAAAACTCCGCGAATTGATCTTTACGGCGCTTACTTTCTCAATTAGATCTTTTATCCATAGAATAAACCAGCTAGGCAGCTCTCTTTCTTCCTATTTCGACTTCTACGAAGTTTCTTTCTTTTCTACCGCTCATAAAAATCGTTTTTTTAGACAATGCATATGTAGAAAGCCTATTTTTCTCATTTTTCCTAGAGGATTTGATCTTTCTTTCCCCCTTTCTTTCTATAGTGAAGATAGTCGCACGTAATGACAGATCACGGCCATATTATTAAAAGCTTGGGGTAAGAATGGGTTTCGTTCTAGCGCTCGAAAATAATATTCCAAAGCTTTCGTATGTTCTCCGTTCCTTGTATGTATAAGGCCTATATTATATAGTATATAACTTCGATCATAGGGATCAATTTCTAGTCGCATAGCCTCATAATAATTTTGTAAAGCTTCCGCATAATTGCCTTCGGATTGAGCTGACATCCGTTACGGTAGTCATTCAATTCACAGAATCTCCGTTCCAGAACCGTACATGAGATTTGCATCTCATACGGCTCCTCTCTTATGTGCATAATGAAAATCGGGAATCTAAAAATTAGAAAATATTCTAATTATGAACTGAGCAGGGCTGGTATTTTTACACGAAATTTCTAGCTAACCTTCCTGCAAGAGATCTTTTCTTACCATCAAAGGTATAGGTATTAGAGAGAAATGATAACTCCAACAATTTCTTTGTTCTCAGCGCCCTCTAATTTCCAGGAATTAGTCACTTCAAGAGCCTTCGATGGTTATACAGGTATCCAAAATACAAACACGATGGATGTTTGTTGTCCCAACCATTCTTCTTAGTCCCGAGCCCACTAAGGAAAGGGATAATTTCTAACAAAGTTTTTTGTTATGGATTCCTAGGTGTAGTGCTTCTTCCCCTATGCTGCCTATTAGTACTCGTAGAGTAGGATTGACCTGTACTAACGAACCTATAGGTATAAACCTTCGCTCAATACTAGAATCAACAATTGAAAGATAGCATCGGAGGCTACATTAATTGAGGATACACAACAGAAGGAGTTGTTCTATTTCCCAACTTTACCGTCAATAAGCGTAGATTTCTTTTTCTTTGAATTCCGATCCCAAATCGGATGTCTTTCTCGTAAGACTACGAATAATCTAATCTAACTATATAATATAACAGATACACGTATTTCTTTGATAATCTCAACTAACTATTCATCCATCTTAGAGTCAATCGGACTTCTAATACTCAAAAAAAGAATCAAATCGCACCATCTCTGTAATAGCTAAATGCCTCTTTTTCTCCCGAAGTTGTCGGAATTATTCGTAATAAGATATTGGCTACAATTGAAAAGGTCTTGTCAATAAAATTTCCATTGATCCGCGATCTAGGCATAGGTAGGAATCCATTCGATCATTTTAATCATTCCCTCTCTCGTGGAAAAAAGATACCACAACGAAAAGAATTGGACCGTACAAACTACCATAAAAGAGAGAAATTCAAAAAAGATATGGGCTTTCTATTCCCCTATTCAATATGAAAATTCTTCCTTTTTGACAGTAATTGATAAGAGCTAAGAACGAAATATTGGAACCTAATTCGATTTAAGTCTAATGAAATAGTATCTCAACGAAGGAAACTATTCCGATTTTATTGAAGTTAGAGATTAGAAGAACCGAGACATTTTGAGTGAATTCTGAGCCAAAGACGAAAAAGGATCAAATCATTCGAACGATTCTAGGATGAGAAGCGAATAAGCGACGCTTTTCATTTGTCTTGTGTACATTGAGGGTATCCACTATACAATGAAATAAAAAATGTGGTTAGGGTTTATGAATTAGGATAAGTCTTTGTTCTTGATACCTCGAAAACTGGACTGGAAAGGAGGTTGCGAATTCTTATGGTATGGAATCGTAGTCTAACTAAAATCATGATCTACAGCTATCCATTAATCATAGTCTAGAAAATCTAGATCCCTCAATCAGTCGATTCGTTCGAGTTTCTCATTTTTTGATTTATCTAATTTATGGATTTCATCGGGTAAAAATCTCTAAAAAGAAGAGAACATTGTTTTTGCAAACATGAATAGAATTGTTTTGAACAGTTGTCGAAAGAAAACAATTTTCTCTTTATCATAGTTTTTCTAGTTTGAGTTGATTCGTCGTACCTACCCAATAATGAATATGCATGACTCGTAATTCACTCGGTTTTTGGGTCATAATCATTCTGTAGGAGAGATGGCCGAGTGGTTTAAGGCGTAGCATTGGAACTGCTATGTAGGCTTTTGTTTACCGAGGGTTCGAATCCCTCTCTTTCCGTCCCTTCCCCCAACTCACTGATCTTACTAACCGCAATAGATCAAATAAGACTCGATACCATTATTCCATACAGTTAGACCTTTATGGCTGTGACACGGAAAAGATTGGAAAGAAAAGAGGAGATAAGGAATGCAACTCTCCCTCGCGGTCTATAATGGGAGAAAATACGGATCAAAGCCTTATTTTACCCTTAGGTTAATGTACTTCCACGAAAGTGGGCAAAGTTGTCCGCACCTTACCTTATTCTAATCTTTCTTTTCTTTTCGTTAGGTTTAAGTCTGACGAGAATAATATTCAACGACTCGCAATTCATTTATTTCCAAACCAACCCGTTGACTATCTATTATTTTGTTGACTAATCCTTTATATTGCCTTCGTTTCAGAGTTAAATGGGGTGGCACTTTCAATTTCTTCTGAGGCAATGAATCGAGAGAATTTTGAATCAAAGCTTTAGATGTTTGTTTAGCCTTTGCCGTAATAGTATCTCGGGGTTTGCAGCGATAACTTGGTATATCTACTAGACGACCGTTTACTAAAATATGTCTATGGTTAACTAATTGGCGAGCTCCTGGAATAGTCGGAGCCATACCCAATCGAAAAAGAATGTTATCCAAGCGCATTTCAAGTAATTGTAGTAAAACCTGACCTGTTGGACCTTTGGCTTTTGCGGCGAT